TTTATTCGAGTGATCCACAAACGACGAAAATTTATTTTTTGCTTATCCCTATCCCGATGAGCCGAAACCAAAGCTCTTATTTTTTGTTGAGTAATAGTTCGAGTAAGTCTTGAATGAGCCCCCCGAAAGCTTGATGCAAATAAACGAATTTTTGTTCTACGTCTCCGAGCGATATATCCCCGTCTAATTCTGGTCATTGAATAAATGAAACTTTAACGAATAACTAATAGATTTCCTTTCTTTCAGTTATTCTTTTGCCCCTTTCCTAGTATATTAATAACAAAACGGATTTTTCCAATGTATAAACTAATAATTCCAATGGCTTTGGCTACTATAACCTTCCCAACCACAATTTTTTATTTTTTCTAGGCATTTCACCTCGAAATACGAAATTGTACTATACTAGGTATTAAAAAAAAAGCAATGATAAAGAAATAGTGGATTCCATCGTTTCTATGGTTACTTCTTAAACGGTGAGGTCTTCTCTATACACCGGAGCCTTTACTTCATTCAATCAATGTTATTGCTAACTTGTATAGTTCACATTCTTCGGCTCTACCCATGAATTATCCAGTAATAGGTCTTTCACAACGAGCTCTACCTATACAGTAACGGTATTTAATTATGAAGGTTGGCTGGGTAGCTGACCCTCTTAGTCCGTTCTTGCAAGAGGGGTCTATGTTATCTAAGATTTCCTCCGCTTAATGGATAACCATTTGCTACCAATGGAGAATTGCTTCTCATCTTGAATTGAGGTGAGTGGATTTACACCAATAGAAACCATAAATTTCATACACAATAAAAGGGATATGATCCATTTTCTTATTTTTAGATAGGAAATGTTGTTCGTTTTTCCGTTCTATCCTATTTGATCATTGATATTCGAACATTGTTCTCTTTCCTTTGTTCTAGTTCATGATCTGAACGAGTCGCACATACACCCTAGTACATGTTCCTCGACGCTGAGGGCATCCCCGAAGCGCGGGGGATTTTGTGACATTTCTAATTGGCTGTCTTGTATTTCTAATAAGTTGTTTAATCGTTGGCATGTTGAATCATATACATAATGGGCTGGTTTAGATCAATCCTAACCGGATGATTATGAATTATTTTTATTCAATAGAATAGTAAATAAAAATAATAGAATATTAATATTAAACTCGGCAGGGTTAATTTCAAATCACGAATTGACGCTAAATCCAGGCTATTGTCATCCAACCGCTACAAGATCAACAATTCCATAAGCTTGAGCCTCTGTTGCTGACATAAAAACATCTCTTTCCATGTCTTCGGATACAACCCATAAGGGTTTGCCCGTTCTTTGTACATAAACCCTTGTCAGGGTTTCACGTAGTTTCAGCAGTTCTCCCACTTCCAGGATGAATTCTCCCGTTGCTACTTCAGAAAAAGAACCAGCAGGTTGATGGATCATTACCCTGATGATATAAGATAATAAAAGGTTTCTCTATTTCGTTCGCATGATGAGGGGAAGATAAAAGAATAACAAGAAAAAAAGATAGAATCGAACAACCGTACGGGCATTATGCATTGCATACGGCTCTACAATAAAATTGACCCTTACCTTCAGTAAAAAAATAGGATCAATCAGACCCCGATCGGTAAATGATCAACTTACCACCCTTCCTTTCGGAGGAATTCAAAAATACTATGATGGCTCCGTTGCTTTATATATTTATTATATTTTTTTGTCTGCGATTTGTCTGTCATTCAGCAATCCCAAAGTTGCTTTTTTATTTGATCAAATAAACTAAGGAAAAAAGAATCTTTTTTTTTTTTCGCTCTATAAATATTGTTAAGAGACCTCTGGTGTGAAAAAAGTTTGTGACGCTGAACTGGACTTCCAATAATAAAATAGGAAATACCTTTTTCTCATATTACTCTCTCGATACATAATCTAATGTTTTGAAAACAAAAATTCTTATATCGTATCGAATTCAAAGTGCCATGCTATTATTACTTAATATTCATATTTCATATGGCGAAGGCATAGTCTTCTTTTTTCTCTCAAATAAAAGCCTCGTTGGCGCCAAGCGTGAGGGAATGCTAGACGTTTGGTAATTTCTCCTCCAACCAGGATAAAAGATCCCATTGAAGCGGCTGATCCCATGCATATTGTATGTACATCTGGTTGCACAAATTGCATAGTATCATAAAGAGCCACCCCTGGTATTACCCATCCGCCAGGAGAGTTTATAAACAAATACAGATCTTGGGTATCATCCTCGATACTGAGATATATCATAAGACCAATAAGTTGATTTGAGATCTCGCTATCAACCTCTTGACCTAAAAAAAGTAATCTTTCTCGATAAAGTCGGTTGATTAGGGTCAAATTGTATCCCTTCGGAACCGTACAGGCGCCTTTTGACGCATACGGTTCAAAAAAAAAGAATCAATGTGTAGATTCCAATACTTTTTATTTTTTCATAGCAAGTTCCTTCTAACTTATAATAAATAATAAAAGGATTTTCTTTGATTT